CTTGGATAATTGGTTTATATAAATCCTTCCTGGTTGAGACCACACATAAGAATGACATTGCCATAAATTGACAAGATAATATTTCCACTTATTCATCAGAAGAGGGGTATCCTTCGAAGACAGAATAGATTTTCCTTGATATCTAACATAATGCATAAAAGGATCCTTGAAGAACCATAAGATGGCGGCCGGAAAATCATTAACGAAGACTTCTTCTACAGGATATTTTTTTTTTTCATAGAAATGTATTCGCTCAAAAAAGATACCAGAAGAGGTTAATCGTAAATGAGAAGATTGATTACGAAGAAAAAGTAAAATGGATTCGTATTCATATACATGAGAATTATATAGGAGCAAGAATAATCGTGGATTACTTTTTGAAAAAATAATTTTTTTTGGAGTAATAAGACTATTCCAATTATAATACTCGTGAAGAAAGAATCGTAATAAATGTAAAGAAGAGGGATCTTTCACCCAATAGCGAAGGGTTTGAACCAAGATTTCCAGATGAATGGGGTAGGGTATTAGTACATCTGATACATAATTTAAATGTGGGAATTTGTCCTCTAAAAAAGGAAATATTGAATGAATTGATCGTAAATTATAAGATTTTACGATTTCTGTCGCCTCTAAGGAAGATACTAATCGTAGGGAAAACGGAATTTCCACAATGACTGCAAATCCCTCCGACATCATTTGAGAATACAAATTTTTGTTGTACCCAAAAAATTTATTTTGGTTAGAATCATTAGCGGAAATTATCAAATGATTCTGTTGATACATTCGACTAATTAAACGTTTTATAATTAGTAAACTATATTTAGTGTCATAACCTACATTATCCAACAAAATCGATCTATTTAAACCATGATCATGAGCAAGTGCATAAATATACTCCCGAAAGATAAGTGGGTATAGGAAGTCATGTTGCTGATATCTATCTAGTTCTAAATATCCTTGAAATTCTTCCATTTTAAATTTGAACAAGAAAAGAAATAGGTGATTTATTGGGTTATCAAATGATACATAGTACGATACAGTCAAAACAAGGTATTATAGTAAGAAAATACCTCGGAACAAGTAAGACTCATCAACAGACTCTCTAGCCTCTCTTTTTCCATCTAATTGATTTATGTTCATTTTAGGGTAACAAGATGGTTAGAAGTCCTTTATTTTTTCAATCCAATCGCTCTTTTGATTTTGAAAAATCTTTATCAATATACTGCCTTCTTCTACACATTTATCTCTACCCCATAATGGGTAATAGCTAATAATTAGGACTCATAAGAAATTTATAATCCACTCATGGGAAAAGTTTTTCCCGTATTAAGCACTAATATATTTTTAACGTCTAATTAGATCGGGTAATCATTCAAAAATTAAGAACAGAAGCTCATTACTTTTTGTTTCCCTATAATTGGAACCGTAGTAGGGCTCTACCCATTTATTCACTCGACCAAATTCATTTTTTTTATTACACGACAAGAATTCAAACAATTTAAATAAGGTTTTGGACCTATTCGGTAAGAATGAAATATTCTTAGAATTATCCATTGATACGACATGCTGCTTTTTCCATTCATTCCTTTCAGGATCAGTCGTGGTCTTACAAACTCTACCGATGGTATGGACGAATCTTTTGCTTCATACAAATGTGTAAAAGATGCTAGCCGCACTTAAAAGCCGAGTACTCTACCGTTGAGTTAGCAACCCAAATAAAAGAATTAGAATGTGTAGATACAATCGGAATCTCAATAAAAAAAAAAGATTGAATTGCACAACGCAATCCAAACCAATCAAAACATTAAAATAGCAAAAATTTTTAAAATTCTAATTGATTAGATTCTGAACATAATAAAAATGAAGAGATCCGATGAAAAAATTCTCAGATAAAAATAGGGATAAAGTAAAATATTTATAAATAGCTCCTTGTCTCTTATGTCATCCATTAATTCTATAGTATATATAGATTTTTATTGAGTTTAATCTTAATTTTTTATTGAGTTTAATCTTAATCAAAAAAAGACTTCTTGTATCACAGAAAATACAAGAACCTATTATTTGAATGAAATAAAAGCTATGGGACGGAGATATAAATGGATCCGTTTATCCACGATCGGATTATATTTATTTGATACACTGTTGTCAATATGAATGTTGAGAAAAGAATACAAAAGAAAAAACAATTTCTAAATATAACTAACAATTCCAATCAATTAGACAATTAGAATTATAAGAAAAAATAAGAAAAAAAAAACTAAGGACTTGTGTTGGATTGGCACTATATATAATATTTCTATACAACACAACATTGATACAATATTGGTGGAAAAATAAATTAAGTAAAAAAATGAGGTTTATTCACTAAAATAAGCAAGTGAAATCCTTTGTGTTTTTTTATTTGTTCCTTAACTCATTGACAGTAATCTCAAAATTTTATATTTATAGACCCGATTACTGCATTTATTTATTATTTATTCACTTAATCTTTTTCTATCTATTTTATATATATCAATAAAATTTATATCAATAAAATAGAAATAGATTTTTGTCGTTATAAAAGACACTCTTTTATAGTAACAATAATAAATTTAGTATGATATAAATAGAACAAAAGAGGAAATAGCAAAGAAACAAAAAGGTTATACAAGGCTATATACAAATCATCCACATTTTTTGTATTTCATTAATTGAATTTTATTTGTTGATTAGAATTATATTTGTTGATTAGGGCGAAGTTCCGTAAAAACCCCCGCCCTTTTTGAAATATCATGAACAGTTCCTGTAGGTTGAGCACCTTTTTCAAGGAAATATAGAATAGCAGGAACATTTAAATAGATTTGATTCTTTATCGGGTCATAAAAACCCACTTTACGAAGATCTCTTCCCTCTCGTCGGGATCGAACATCAATTGCAACGATTCGATAAATGGCTCATTGGGATAGATGAACAAGACTCCCCCCCCCTAGAAACGTATAAGAAGTTTTCTCCTCGTACGGCTCGAGAAAATTCTAAATTATGTCTATGTATAGAATCATAATATCAAATAGATCCATAAAATCATCAAATTCATTATATTGTTGATTTTAGTTTAAATACTTTTTCTTAGTCTCCCCCCCCCCCAAAAAAAAAAAATTATTTGTATCCTCATAACTCAAGTTGAATAACTCTCAAATAACTCAAAAGAAACCTTTTAGGTATTAAATTTATTGAGTGGTCTCTAACCCTTTTTGTTTGTCTCCTTTAGAATCTATTTTGATTCTTAAATATGATCTGGTTGTTGAGACAATTGAAAACGGTATTTCCTTGTTCCAGGATCTTTATCTTTGCCTTGAATCATTGGGTTTAGACATTACTTCGGTGATCTTTAAATCGTTTCAAAACGGCAGCAACATACCATTTTTTGTGATTTCTTTCTATCAAAGAATCGTATGAATGGTTGATTCCTACGTAATACACTTTACTTTTGATTTGATCAAAAGAGTTTTACCAATTCCAACAAAATTAACTTTTTCATTTTATCGAATTGGATCCTTTAGATTTATATATCTAAAATATACTTACGAAGTTGTTCCAATTTATTGATCGATACTAACCTTAGATTCTTGCCCTTGAGAAATTAATCAATACGTTCTACTCGAGCTCCATCGTGTACTATTTACATGGCAACACTCTCAAAAATGAGGGTTCCAGTGGAACAGAACAAATGATGTCGAGCCAAGAGCACTTTCGTTCCTATATAATATAAAAAAGTGGTGGATGTAAGAATCCACAGCTGATCATGTCCTTCAAGTCGCACGTTGCTTTCTGCCACATCGTTTTAAACGAAGTTTTACCATAACATTCCTTCAGTTTGGAACCAGTATGTAATTGATTCAATTATGGAATCGTGAATAATCATCGGTTCGGTCGGTACATAATAATCTATACTTTTTTCTTCTATATGAAGAATGGATAATGTATGACGAAGTCTCAACAAGAATTCAATCAATTTAACCCCATTGTTTATAATTTTTTTTTTAATTATAACTAACATGAATAAATAAACACGAATAAACAAGTTATTTTGAATCTCTATCTTCAAGTAACGTGATAGGATAAATTCAACAATTTAACACTTCTTAGAGTACCAAGAACTCATAAGAAATCATTAAAAAGATTTAATTGATTGAATAGTTTCCTACCCTATATCATTATTTGCATAAGGTTTTACAGTAAGTACCATTCGCTTTTTATCATCATTAAGAGAAAGATAAATCCATATTGGATTAAACCATCAATGATTAATAAAAAAAAAAGACTGATGTAAGGAAAGATTGAAGATTTAGGTTGTTATTTTTTCATATTTCATATTGTAAAATCAGTAATATTTAACAAATAAAAATTTCGTTTCATATGCGTGTTATTTGAACTCGATTAAATTTGTGAAAAAGATATGATTAATAAAATAATAATAAAAAAAAAAAAAAGAAATAAGAATCACATTCTATAAACAATATTATACTCTTAAACGGAAGACTGGTCGAAAAGACAATCTTTATTTTGATATATTTTATTATGATATAGATTATGATATAGATATATATTTTTTATTTATAGATTAATAAAATTATAGATTAATAAAATGATCGTGGGTCAGGTATGTTCTGGGACGGAAGGATTCGAACCTCCGAATAGCGGGACCAAAACCCGTTGCCTTACCACTTGGCCACGCCCCATTTCTAGTCGACACTAATAAACACTAATATTGGTACTGGTTATTCGTCAACTCAAGTCTAAATATCTATTATCTATAAAATAGATTACTAGAATTTTTATACATGTAGACGTAGAATTAAACAGAATTTATTGATCATTACATATAATTCAATTAAGATATTGTATGAAAGTATGGTTTATTCTATTCTCTTTTGATTTGAGAATTGAAGGATTTTTGATTGGGTGAGTTCAAATCAAAGAAAGTTTTTTGGTCTATCTTATTTTCTTTTTATTCATTTTTCTTTTCTATGAATAATAACATATTTATAATAATAAAATAATAAAAAACTCAATTTATTAATAACTCAATCAAAATAAATAAAATACAATTATCCTCAAGAACAAAATGTTTGTTATGCTTAATATATTTAGTTTGATCTGTATCTGTCTGAATTCTGCTCTTTATTCAAGTAGTTTTTTCGTCGCCAAATTGCCCGAGGCCTACGCTTTTTTAAATCCAATCGTAGATGTTATGCCAGTAATACCCCTGTTTTTTTTTCTCTTAGCCTTTGTTTGGCAAGCTGCTGTAAGTTTTCGATGATATCTTTAATTTAATAATGTCTAGACAAATTCATGATTTATTGAAAAAAAAAAAATTCAAAGAAAAGAATTGATAAGATCAGATAAGTCTTACACCCTCAATTCAAATATTGAAATTCTTGTACAACCGCGAAAAATCTGGATCACCCCACTTTATTTCTTGGTGTCAAAATAAAAAAGAAAAATAGTAGGGTATGCGGTATAAAAACGGAGAATCTATTCTCTTTTTTACTAAAAAAAATCTTGGAGATTATGTAATGCTTACTCTCAAACTATTTGTTTACACGGTAGTGATATTCTTTGTTTCTCTCTTTATTTTCGGATTCCTGTCTAATGATCCAGGACGTAATCCTGGACGTGAAGAATAAAAGATAAGGTTTTTGTTTTCCTTGCTTGATTTTAAAATGTTCTTAGTAGGATTTTATCTATTACACATTTTTAACTATTTAAAATAAAAAGAGCTCGCGAAAAATTCGAAAGAAAATACCAAGTCATCAACAAAAACGGAAAGAGAGGGATTCGAACCCTCGGTACGAAAAACTCGTACAACGGATTAGCAATCCGACGCTTTAGTCCACTCAGCCATCTCTCCTCCCAATTGAAAAAGGATAATACTATGTTACATTATAAAAAATAAGGATTGAAAGAGCCCTTCATAATATTTTTTTTTTCATCCGAGAGTGCTTTTTAGTTCCACGGCCCGGCTAAGTACTGACCAGGCCGGGCCCGCCATTTATTGTTCCAACGAATCATAAATAATTTTTTTTTATTTGAAAACTAAAATACTTGCTTGTTATTACGATTGGAAAAATAAAAACTCTTTTGATTTCTATGATATAGAATCAAATGATATCGAATCAAAGTGTCGTTTCTTATCTTAATTTTTTATATTTATTCTTTATTTTCTTTATTCCTTTTATTTTAGTAAAGTAAACAAATAACAAAAAGGGAACTGTGGATTCTTGCACAATACATTTTCATGTATGTTATGGCTTAAGTAGTTTTGTCGAGACGTCTAGGTCAAAAACCTCCGTCAAAAAAACACTTGTTATTTAGTTTTAGTTATTGAATTCTCTTTTCCGAATCTCATTGGGTTCTCTGATACAACACGTAAACGCTCTAATTTTCATGATTATTTTATGATCCTATCCTTTCTTTTGACTCTTTTAACTTTTTATTACGACCCATTTTCTTGTTCGACAAAAGGTTCATTTATATACAATAATCGAATTGTAGCGGGTATAGTTTAGTGGTAAAAGTGTGATTCGTTCTAGAATCCTTTATATAGTTAAGGGGTCTTTCGGTTTGATTAATATTTCATTCCGACCAAAAACTTTATTTCTTAAAAGGATTTAATCCTTTACCTCTCAATGAAAAATTCGAGGAAGAATATACATTCTCGTGATTTGTATCCAAGAATCAATTAAAAATTGAAAAATTGGATTATGAGATTACGAAACATAATTTTTTTTTTTTATTAGATCAATACTTCTAATTGAATAAGTATGAGTAAAGGATCCATGGATAAAGATAGAAAGTGGCTTTCTAATCGTAACTAAATCTTTAATTTGGAATTTGTATTACGGAAATTGAAGCAAAATGGCTATTAAACAATGACTTTGGTTTACTAGAGACATCGACAAATTGTTTTAGCTCGGTAGAAACAAAATGCTTTTCCTAAGGATTCTCTCACATAGAAATAGAGAACGAAGTAACTAGAAAGGTTGTTATAATACAATCCCCTTCTTTTCTATAGGGATCGTCTAGAAAGCGGGTTGTTCTGAATACATTCAGACAGAAAAGCTGACATAGATGTTATGGGTGGAATTTTTTTTTCGTTCATGTCTTAATATAGGAATTTATACATCTTCCATAAAGGAGCCGAATGAAACCAAAGTTTCACGTTCAGTTTTGAATTAGAGACGTTAAAAATGATGAATCAACGTCGACTATAACCCCTAGCCTTCCAAGCTAACGATGCGGGTTCGATTCCCGCTACCCGCTTTTACTTTATTTTTTTATTAAATTAATAAGAAATAAGTTATTAAATTAAATTAAATTAATAAGAAATAAGAAAAAAATAGAATTAAATATTTTGAGATTTTTATTATTTTATAAAAAATTTTATGAATATAATTAATGTAATGCATCATTGACTTGAATACGGAATTCCCGGAATTGGTTCAACTATTTTTCCGAACA